AAGTGATATTGCCAACAATTGACAAGATAAGATTTCCATTTATTCATCCAAAGAGGTGTACCCTTTGAAACTAGAATTGATTTTCCTTGATACCTAACATAATGCATAAAAGGGTCTATGAACAGCCATAGACTAACTCGAAAATCCTTAGCAACGACTTCTACAAGACGTTCTTTTTTTCCATAAAAATAGAGGCGTTCAAGAAAGAATACAAAAGATCTTGATCGTAATTGAGAAGATTTGTTACGCAAAAAGTAAAAAATGGATTCGTATTCATATGCATAAGAATTATATAATAAGAAAAAAAATCTTTGATTTCTTTTTGGTGAAAAATCAAAAGGGCGTTTCTTTGTAACACTAAGAGTATTCCAACTCCAATACTCATGGAAAAATAAGCGTAATAAATGCAAGGCAGAGGCATCTTTTACCGAATAACGAAGGGTTTGAATCAAAATTTCCAGATGGATGGAACGGGGTATTAGTATATCTAATACCGAATTAAAATGGAAAAGATGGTTCTCTAAGAAAGGAAATAGGGAATGGGTTGATCGTAAATTATGAGATTTTACTATTCTTTTCGCTTCTTGAAAAGATATTAATCGTATATCAAATGGAATTTCCACAACGAATGCAAACCCTTCTGATATCGTTTGAGGGTAGAAATTCTTGTTGCAACCAAAAAATAAATTTTTATTAGAATCGTTAGCAAAAATAATAAAAGGATTTTGTCGATACAATCGAGTAATTAAACGTTTAACAAGTAGGAAACTGTAGTTATTATCATAACCTCGATTTTCCAACAAACGAGATCGGTTTAAACTACAACCATGAGCAAGTCCGTAAATATACTCCTGAAAGATAAGTGGATATAGAAAGACGTACTGTTGAGATCTATCAAGCTGTAAATATCTTTTGATTTGCTCCATTTAATATTTTATTCGAAACAAAGGTAAAAGATTGTCAAATTTTCAAATGATACATAGTGCGATACAGTTAAAAACAAAGTATTCGAGTAAGAATAAAAACTTCGGAGGTGTGTAGAAACTTATGAACGGATTCTCTATCTTTGCCTTTTCGATTTTGAGTTTATGTTTGGGATAGCAAGATGATTAGAAATCCTTTATTTTTTCAACCAAATCGCTCTTTTGAGTTCGGAAAAATGTATTTTTATCAATATACTGCTTCTTTGACACACATATCTCCATTTCGTAGTGGAGAATTAGAATAGTTAGGATTAATTCAAAAAACCGTGAATCCGCTTGTGGGGAAAAACCCCTCCTGCATTAGGCACTAATATATTTTTAACATCTAATTAGTCAGGAATTAATTCAAATTAAAAAGATAAGCTCGTTGCTTTGTCTATTCCTTCAATTAATTGAAGCCGCGTGGCCCTATCCATTTATTCATTCAACCTAACTTTCTTTTCTTCCGTTCCAAGAAACCAAACCCGGTTTTTTATCCTGATCCGGAAAGAACGAAAGACTCTCCCTCAACCCGACATGCTATTTTTTCCACTCATTCCTTTTTAAGATCAGTCGTGGTCTTCCAAACCTTACCGATGGTATGGACGAATACCTTGCTTCATCTAAATGTGTAAAAGATCCTAGTCGCACTTAAAAGCCGAGTACTCTACCGTTGAGTTAGCAACCCAAAGAACAAGAGAAATCTAAATAAATAAAAAAATGAATAGATACAATCAGAATGAAAATAAACTTAACAAAGAAACCAGACGAGGGAATTAAACCGTTGAACTAACAAATCAAAAAAATTTTCTCTATGGATTTAGAAACTTAGTAGGTCTAATTTTATAAAAAAAAAAAAGAAAAATCCAAATCTAGATAAACATAAACGGCAAAATTTATAGAATGTCACCGTTATTTATTCCTTTCGTTAATCAATTAAAAAAATTAATTAAAAAAACCTCCTATATCAAGGAATCCCCTTTTTTAAATTTTAAATCACGTAAAGAAAAAACCAACCAAATCCATGAAATAAATAGATCTACTTTACTTATTACAATGAATTATATTTGTTGGATAAACTGTTGTCAACATGAATGGTGCAAAAAGAATCCACCGCAAAAAACAAAATAAAGCCAATTGACACAAATATTATATAAAATAAAAGCTTATAAAATTTTATTGTATTGATAATGCATTTCTACTTCTATTGTATAGTATGTATATAGATACACACACAAAGCAGAAATGGGTGTAAAATGACTAGAATTTATTAATCCACACTAATGAAAAATCATTAAGATATTAACTAAGTATAATACGGAAACTTGACCCTATTTGTTTTCTTATACGTTTTCCTATTATTAGGTATGCAAGGGAGATGCTAAATAAACAGCGGTAAGGGGGGGGTCAATAAAAAAGAGTCGAGAAACATTATACAAAGTCATATACAAATCACTACCCCCTCCCCCTTTGTAATTTCCTTTATTTTTAATTTTTATTAGTAATTAATTTAATTCACTTTTATTAGGGTGAAGTTCCTTAAAATCCCACGCTTTTTTAAAGAGATCCTGAACGGTTCCTGTGAGTTGAGCACCCCTTTCAAGAAAATATAGAATAGCAGGAACGTTTAAATAAGTTTGATTTTTTATCGGATCATAAAAACCCACTTTTTGAAGATCTTTTCCTTCTCTTCGGGATCGAACATCAATTGCAACGATTCGATAGACAGCTCATTGAGATAGATGTAGATGAACAATACCCCTCTTAGAAACGTATAGGAAGTTTTCTCCTCGTACGGCTCAAGAAAAAAGAATTTGATCTGAAGTTTTTTCTATGTATACTATGTATAAAGGGTATATAAAGTATATAATTCTAAAAAATGATAAAAACATCTTTAAAATTATCAAATCAATTAGACTATTATTTAAATCTTTTTTTCTTTTTCTTTCTCGAAAAAAAAAAGAGATAATTTGTACTCATAACTCAAATTAAATAACTCTTAAATAGCTGAAAAAAAAATGATTAGGAAATTTCATTTATTGAGTGGTCTTTACGCCCGCCTTTTCGTTTGTCTCTGCTTTAAAAACTAGATTTGAATTCTTAAATCTGGCCCAGCAATTACTGAGACGGTGCTTCCTTGTTTTGGGATCCTTTATTAATCATTAGGTTTAGACATTACTTCGGTGTTTCTTAATCGTTTTAAAACGGTAGCAACATACCACTTCTTTTAGATTTCCTTCCATCCAAGAATCTCACAAACGATGGATTCCGTGTGATACACTTTGTTGGATCGAAAAAGTTTGATTAATTCGAACCTTAATTACTGAAGAATTTTATCAAATAGGATCCTTTCTATTTTAATATCTAAATATCTAAGAGACATTCATGAAGTTATTCTCCAATTTATTGATTTGCATTAACCCTAGATTCTTGCTCCGAAAAATTAATTAATACGTTATACTCGAGCTCCACCATGGACTGTTTTTGATTACCGACTGGTGTCGAGTCATGAGCACCTTCACTTAATATTACATATTACTTAATATATATTAAGTATATTACTTAAATATTTTATTATAAATTAATATATTTACTTAATATATTTTAATATTATATTTAAAATTATATAAATAAATATAAAAAATAAATAAATAATAAAAATAGAAAATGGTGGATAAAAGAAAGAATCCACAATGGATCGGGCCCTTCAAGTCGCACGTTGCTTTCTACCACATCGTTTCAAACGAAGTTTTAGCATGACATTCCTCTAAATTTGGAATTGGTATGGAATTGATTCAATTATGAAATCAGGAATAGTCATCGGTTGAATTTTTTATTGTGTATATGTTTAAATCTATACTCTTTATATATATTCAGAAATATAAAAATATAAATATTATATATATAAATAGAAATATTATATTAAATAATTATAGAATAATTAATTATATATATTAAATATATAATATAGTATTAAATAATATAGAATAATTAATTTTATATATATAAATAATCATAGAATAATTAATTATATAATATAGAATAATTAATAGAAATAGCGGTCGGAAAATTTTTTTCGGAACTTGATCATTATCAAAAAAAAAAAGTATAAACCCCTTGATTTAAATTTAATTAATAATAATTAAAAATTGAATTATTAAAGAATAATAAACTAGATACAAAACAAAGTAGGAAAAAAGTTGTTTTTATATCTATTAAATTGATCGAACAACTCCCTTTTTTTTTTCATTTTTTATTATTCTAAAAATTTTAGTAAAATAAAACACTTATGAATAACATAAACTTTTACTTAATACTCGATTTTTTTCGTTTTTTATATTTTATGTATAATTTTTTTTTTTTATGTATGTGTATAATATATTATTTAATATCTATATTAATATATATTATATATATTTTTTATTTTTTTTTTATTTTTATTTTATTTAATAGTTTATTAAAACTAAATAAAATTATTATATTATAATTATTTTTTTTAGTTTGTTTAATCAGAGATTCATTAACAGCAGCTCCTGTTTCTTTTTTCACCTAATGGCTACATACACTTACGGCTATTAAGTTTGAATGAATTTGATTGGTACCAAAACAGTTTGAATTCAGAAGAATTCCTAAATAATTAGACTACTTAATTTACTTACTAATCTAAAGAATAATAGAAAATTATTGAAAATTCCATTTTGAATAAAATTTAAAATAGATATGCAAAATGGGGCTTTTCTAACTAACTTACCAAATCCTAAATAGAAAAAAGGGTTTGAAATATGATCAAAGGACCAATTGGCTTTTAAAAATGTAAACTCTCCTAATCCATGTTCCCACCTTACCTAGATCCTAAATAGATTAAATTATACCCATTGGGAACTAACTAGATTAGTTTTTTGTTTGTGAAAAAGAGTATGATTGATAACAGAAAAAAGAATAAGAACGAAACGCATTTCACCAAAAATTCAACAAGCAGAAGCTTATTTTTTTCTATTCTAAAAAGTACCTCTGGGACGGAAGGATTCGAACCTCCGAATAGCGGGACCAAAACCCGTTGCCTTACCACTTGGCCACGCCCCATTTAGATTTTTATTCAACGCCAATTAAAGCCTAATATTTATAACAATTAGTTGTCAACTCTAATTTAGATATCGAGGGAATTCTTAACTAGTATTTTGATAGGTGTGGATCTAGAATTCAACATCATTTATTGATCATTAGATAAAATTCAATTAAGATATTGTATGAAAGTATGATTTCTTCTATTCTCTTTTGAGAATTGGAGAATTTTTGATCGTATGGGTTCAAAAGAAGAATTTTTTATCGACCTTACTTTTTTCCCTTTTCCTTCTATCAAAAACTCAATCAAAATACAATTATGTTCAAGAAAAAAATGTATGTTATGCTTAATATCTTTAGTTTGATTTGTATCTGTCTTAATTCTGACCTTTATTCACACAATCTTTTCTTCGGAAAATTGCCTGAGGCCTATGCTTTTTTGAATCCAATTGTAGATATTATGCCAACCATACCTCTATTCTTTTTTCTATTAGCTTTTGTTTGGCAAGCTGCTGTAAGTTTTCGATAAGATCTTTAATAATCTCCTAGAAAATTCATGATTTATTCGAGAAAAAATTCTCACAATTGCTCAGATCAGATAAGTTTTAGAATCGGAACTCTACTCCCGATTCAAACATTGAACTTCTTTGATAGTCAAGATAAATTTGGTTTACCTCATTTTTTCACCCTTTCTTAAGTAAAAGTCCTGCGAAATCAAATTCAAATAATATTAATTATTAAATTATTATTTAGGCTTTTGGGTACTATTTATTTGGTTAATGAAAAGCTTTTATTCCAAATTATTTTTTAATGCAAATTATTTTGATTTCTTTTCTAGAAAGAGCCTAGTTTTTGGTATCTAAATAGCATATGAGGTAGAAATTGGAGGATCTATTCTCTTTTTTCAAAAAAAAAAAAAAATGATCTTGGAGATTTTGTAATGCTTACTCTCAAACTCTTTGTTTACACAGTAGTGATATTTTTTGTCTCTCTCTTCATCTTTGGATTCCTCTCTAATGATCCCGCGCGTAATCCTGGGCGTGAAGACTAAAAGGGAAGTTCTCTTTTACATTTTCTTAGAATTTTAGGGGTAACTAAGAACAAAAGATTTTCAAAATTAAAAAAAAAAAATCAAGTCATCAACGAAAACGGAAAGAGAGGGATTCGAACCCTCGGTACGAATAACTCATACAACGGATTAGCAATCCGACGCTTTAGTCCACTCAGCCATCTCTCCTAATTCAAAAAGATAATTACTATGTTAGATTAGATTAAACAAAAAGGAAGAAATTTTTCTTTCTTATGTACAACTTTATCAGAAATTGGTAAATAACATAAATAACATCTTATATTAAAGTATATGGACTCGAAAGTTCCAACAATCTAAAAATAAAACAAAACTAAAGAAGACCGACAAGACCCTTGCCTTGATTTTGTTCGAAAGGCCCTTTTTATTGCCGCGGGCGGGCCCGGGCAGTCCTTAGCCGGGCCTTTTTTTGTTTCCAACAAATTTATAGATATAAGAATATTTTAGATTTTTTGTATTTGAAAACCCAATTACTTAATGTTAATGATATATTTAGAATAACATTCTATAACTATAAATCTATACTATAAATAATAAATATTTTATTAGTTATAGTACTATTAGTATGTAATAATATATAGAATATAGAAATTCTAAATAGAAAATTCAATAAGAAATCTAATATTCAAGCATAGGATAGAGTAAAGAAAGATTATTTCGATCCACGAAAACAAAAAAAGGAGGGATCAACAGTTGAATTATATTATGTCCCATTTCCCTATTGGACAAAAGTGCTAGTTTTATGCAATAATTGCATTGTAGCGGGTATAGTTTAGTGGTAAAAGTGTGATTCGTTTTATTAACCCTTTAAAAGTTAAAGGGTCTTTGCTTTCGGTTTGATTGATATTCCGAGCAAAAACTTTATTTTCTATAAAAAAGGATTAAACCCTTTACTTCTCAATAACATAGTCGAGAAAAATATAGATTCTCGCGATTTATATCCAACAGTTACTTACAAAGTAAGAAAGTAGATTATGAAATTGCGAAACATAATTTTAAAATTGGATTATAGTATTTATTAATACTTACATAACTAGTAGTAAAGGATCCATGGATGCAGGTATAAAGTAGGTTTCAAATCGTAACTAAATCTTCGAGTTTTTCTATACGAAAAAAGTGGAAGCAAAATAGCTCTTAAACGATGCCTGTAGTTTACTAGAGACATCAACCTATTGTTTTAGCTCGGTGGAAATCAAATCGCTTTCCTCAGGATCTTCTCAACTAAACTAAAAATAGAGAACGAAGTAACTAGAAAGATTGGTATAATCACTCTCCTCTAGAGGGATCATCTAGAAAGCTATTTGTTTTTTTTTGCTATTCATCAGACAAAAAAAGCTGACATAGATGTTATGGGTTAGACTTTTATTATAATATTGTTCACATCCATAA